GGGGGGGGGTATGGTGTTTATTTTTGTTTTGTTTTAGTTGGGTGGGTTTGTTGGAGGATGGTGGTGGTTTAAAGGTTAGTTAGTGCTGGGGGTTAGGCAGGGGTTTGTGGGTTGACATTGGTTTGTTTTTGCGTGAATAATCGTTGGTTTGTATGGTTTGTTGTTTAGGGGGAGGATAGAGGAATGTTTGTTGTTGATGGAGTGATGATAAGTGTTTTGTTTTTTGTAGGAAATTTTACTTAAATATTTTGACGATTGAAATAAAAAATGTCATGATAAAAAAACGAACGCATCAAAACGCGTGAAAATGAAGGTTTAGGTGTGAATCTCTAGAAGAGGGAAACAAAGTAAGTATGTCCGGTGACCATTACACTATTAGCTGCTTAAGAGGTAAATGGCCTCCCCCTCATGATGGGGTCAAAGTGCATCAGTATCCGAGTATGCGACGGCTTATACGATGAAACCATAACACCTATGCGGTTTCGGTGAACGATAGTCAGGCGCACATGTGATGGACATGTCAAGAGGAAGATAACTCCTGCTACGCACTTGAAGGGTTTATTGAAAGGACCCCCAGAGAAAAAGCGCAGAACGGAGGGAATGCCGCGATTACGAAGTAGGATGAGGACCATTGCATCCCCAACCACTTGTATCTGTGAAGAGCGAGAAAGAAGGCAAGGAGCAAGTTATGGCCCTGAAATAGGAACCAGTGGCGCAAAAGAGCAAGTTGGGCTAGGGTGTAGGGGGATGGTATGACCTTGAAGCCAATAACCGAAGGTATAACTGACACGGGGTAGCTCGGTTCTCGTGAGAAACACGATCAATAGATAACCAGGTTCTCTGGCTTGGGAGTTCCTGAAAGGGTTTGGCAGGGAATAGTTCCTTGGAGGTGGGCGAATTCAATAGACTAGGTGAACGCAAAGGTGTACTGGGACATTATCCGTATATTGGATGGAGGTTAGGTATAAAGGAGCAGTTTCGACCTTAAGCAACGCCGGCGGCCTTGGCTGAAGGTAGGATCACTTGGGTTATTATGCCCCTGAAACAAACATGTTCCTAGACCGGGAAAATCACGAACATTATCTATTTGGGCTAAATGTTTGAGTTAAATTGGCATAGCATACCCGTATGGCGTGGAGTATCCTACATTATAGTAATGTCTGATGGGGCAAAAATACCCGATGCAGAGAGTACATACCCTATAAAGCATGAGAAAATATGCTGGGGGGGGAAGGGGGGGGGGGGTTCTCGTAGTTAAATGTCTATAACAATGGCTTTTCAGGCCGTTAGTCCTGGAGAAAGGCCGGGCGAGAATTTATGATGCAGTTTGTTTTATTTTTAGGGGTATGTTTCGTTTTGGGGGGACTGGCAGTTGCCTCCAACCCTTCTCCCTACTATGGGGTCGTTGGGTTGGTTCTGGCTTCTGTTGCGGGATGTGGTTGATTGGTTAGCTTGGGGGTTTCTTTTGTGTCCTTGGTCTTGGTTATAGTGTATCTTGGGGGTATGTTGGTAGTGTTTGTTTATTCGGTGTCATTGGCGGCGGAGCCTTATCCTGAGGCTTGGGGGGATTGAGGGATTGTTGGTCGTGGTTTAGGGATGTGTTTGGTTGTTATGGTTGGGATTATGGTGGGAGGGGGGATGGAGTCTTTAGTGGATGGGGGGACGGTTGATAATGGGGGGTTGTCTTCGGTTCGGTTAGATTTTAGTGGGGTTGCTGTGTTATACTCGTGGGGGGCGGGGTTGCTTTTAATTGGGGGTTGAGGGCTGTTGTTGACGTTGTTTGTGGTATTGGAACTTGTGCGGGGGTTGTCTCGTGGGGCGATTCGGGCTGTTTAGGGGGTTGGAGGGGTGGTCAGAGAGTAGTTTAGTTGAAAATGCCAGCTTTGGGAGTTGGTGAAGAAGGTTCGACTCCTTTCTTTCTGATGGGGTAACTCTAAGAAGGGGTATAATCTTCAATCTTTGGCTTACAAGACCAATGTTTTTATAAACTATTAGAGTGGATTAGAGGTTTAGTATTTTGTTCTCTAGCACGGCTGCAAGTGGGAATAGGACTAGAATGATTGTGAAGTAGGATAGGGAGGCTAGTTGGCCGATGATGATGAATGGGTGTTCTACTGGTTGGCTTCCTACTCAGGTTAGAATGAATAGGTTGGCTACTAGGGCTCAGAATAGGACTTGTGAAATAGGTCGGAAGGTTAGTGAGCGTAGTTTGGATGTATGTAGCAGTGGGGTTAGGAATAGGACTAGTACGGATGCAGCTAGGGCTAGGACTCCGCCTAGTTTGTTTGGGATGGAGCGTAGGATGGCGTATGCAAATAGGAAGTATCATTCGGGTTTGATGTGGGGAGGTGTAGCTAGTGGGTTGGCTGGCGTGAAATTTTCTGGGTCGCCTAGTAGGTTGGGGGAGAATAGGGCTAGGGCGATGAGGGGGATGAGTATGAGTGCGAACCCTAGGATGTCTTTTGTGGAGTAGTATGGGTGGAATGGGATTTTGTCACAGTCTGAGGGGATGCCTAGTGGGTTGTTTGAGCCTGTTTCATGGAGGAATGTGAGGTGGACTAATGTAAGGCCTACGATGAGGAATGGAAGTAGGAAGTGAAGGGCGAAGAATCGGGTTAGTGTTGGGTTGTCTACTGAAAATCCTCCTCAGGCTCATTCTACTAGGGTTTGGCCGATATAGGGGATTGCTGAGAATAGGTTGGTGATTACTGTAGCCCCTCAGAAGGATATTTGGCCTCAGGGGAGGACATAGCCTACGAAGGCGGTTGCTATGAGGACTAGGAGGAGGATGACTCCTACATTTCAGGTTTCTTTGTTTAGGTAGGAGCCGTAGTAGAATCCTCGGCCGATGTGTAGGTAGATGCAGATGAAGAAGAATGAAGCTCCGTTTGCGTGAAGGTTTCGGATTAGTCAGCCGAATTGTACGTTTCGGCATATGTGGGCGACGGAGGTGAAGGCTAGGGAGGTGTCTGCTGTGTAGTGGGTGGCTAGTAACAGACCGGTGATAATTTGTGTTATTAGGCAGATGCCCAGTAATGATCCGAAATTTCATCAAGCTGAGATGTTTGATGGTGTGGGGAGGTCGATTAGGGCGTCGTTGATGGTTTTGAATAGCGGGTGGTTTTTACGAAGATTGAGGGCCATTAGTTGGTTCTGTGTATGGATATGAGGATAATGAGGATGGATAGGGCGAAGGAACCTAGGTATGCTTTAATTAGTCCGGAGTGAAGGGTGGTGGTGGTTTTGGCTGCTATTGTTTGTAGGTTTGCTAGTCCTTCTGGGCCTAGTAGTTTGTATCAAGAGAGGTCGATTAGGTGGGAGGCAATGTTTTGGCCTGCGGTTAGGAAGTTTGTTACGCTGAAGCGGTGTGTTAGGGGGTTGAAGTAGCCTAGTGAGGTGGAGAAGTTTGAGAATGGTCCTTGTTTTGTTAGGATCATGGTTTGGGTTATTTTTGAAATTTCTAGGGCTAGGAGGATGCCTAGGATGGTGACGGCTATGGCGGTGATTTTGATGTATAGTGGTATTGTTGTGGGTGGGGTTTTTGTTGGAAGGATGAATGAGGTGATGATGAATCCTGCTGTGATGCTGCCGAGGGCTAGGCGGGTGATTGGGGAAGTTACTGCGGGGTTGTTTTCGTTTATTGGGGTAAGGGGAGGGATGCGTACGAAGCCAGCTTGTACGAGCATAGTTATGCGGGTGGTGTATACTGCGGTAAAGGCTGTGGCTAGGAGGGTTAGAAGGAGGGCTCAGGTATTTAGGTAAGATGTGTTAAGGCATTCAATGATTTGGTCTTTTGAGTAGAAGCCCGCGAGGAATGGGGTTCCTATTAGGGCTAGGTTGCCAATGGTTAGGCATGAGGTGGTTGTTGGTAGTAGTTTTTGGAGGCCCCCCATTTTTCGGATGTCCTGTTCACCGTTGAGGTTGTGAATGATAGAGCCGGAGCAGAGGAATAGTATGGCTTTGAAGAATGCGTGGGTTGAAATGTGGAGGAAGGCTAGTTGGGGTAGGTTTAATCCAATTGTTACTATTATGAGGCCTAGTTGGCTTGAAGTTGAGAAGGCGATAATTTTTTTGATGTCGTTTTGGGTGAGTGCGCAGGTGGCTGCGAATAGTGTGGATAGGGCTCCTAGACATAGGCATAGGGTTAGGGCGGTTTGGTTGTTGTTGAATAGGGGGTGGGTTCGGATGAGTAGGAAGATTCCGGCGACTACTATTGTGCTTGAGTGGAGTAGAGCGGATACTGGGGTTGGACCTTCTATGGCAGCTGGGAGTCAGGGGTGGAGGCCGAATTGGGCGGACTTGCCTGTTGCAGCTAGGATTAGGCCTAATAATGGAAGTGTGGGGGTTTGGGAGGGTATGGAGACTTGTTGGATTTCTCAGGTGTTTATGGTAGTGGCTAATCAGGCTATACAGAGGATGAGGCCGATATCTCCGACTCGATTGTACAGGATGGCTTGGAGGGCGGCGGTGTTGGCTTCTGCTCGTCCGTGCCATCAGCTGATTAGGAGGAAGGATATGATTCCAACTCCTTCTCAGCCGATGAACAGGACGAAGAAGTTATTGGCTAGGATTAGGATGAGTATTGCTATAAGGAAAAGTAGTAGATAGGTGAAGAATTTTGTGATGTGTGGGTCTGATGCTATGTATCAGGTTGCGAATTGTAGGATAGATCAGGACACGAATAGGGCGATGGGGAGGAATGTGAGGGAGTAGAAGTCTATTTTTAGGCTGATTGGGATTTTAAAGTTTATGATGTATTTTCATTCTCATAGGGTGGTTAAGCTTTCTGTCCCTGAGTGAATGTAAATTGTTATGGGGATTAAGCTGATTAGGAAGGAGGTTTTTACTGTGTTGGTAATAGTAGAGGGGGTGTTTTTGAGGTTGTCTGAGAGTAGGGGAAAGATGATTGGGGTGGAGAGGGTTGCTAGGGTTAGTAGTATGAACGTATTTAGGGCTAGTGGTTGGTCCATTACTTTCACTTGGACTTGCACCAAGATGAGTGGCTCCTAAGACCATTGGATTACTGTTATCCTTTGAAAGTAAGGGGGCTGAGGTTTTATACTCAGATGCAAGAGTTAGCAGTTCTTGTTGGTTAGACCCTCCCCTCGGCAGGTAAGAAGGTTTTAACTTCTATTTTTAGAGTCACGGTCTAATGTTTTGGGTTGAAACTATACTTGCATATAGGGAGGCCTGAGATGAGTTCGGGTTTGAGGATTAGGAGGACTATTGGGATTATGTGGAGGGCCATGAGAAGATGTTCTCGTGTGGAGGAGTTTTGGATAGATGTGATGTGGGATGGAAGGGTGCCTCGTTGTGTTGTTATGAGTATGTACAGGGTGTATGAGGCAGTTAGTAGGATTGCGGTTCCTGTGAGGAGGAGTGTGAGTGATGATCAGTTGAAGAGTGCGATTACGATGGTTAGTTCTGCTATGAGGTTAATTGTTGGAGGGAGGGCTATGTTTGCTAAGTTGGCTAATAGTCATCAGGTGGCTATGAGTGGTAGGAGGGGTTGTAGGCCGCGGGCTAGTAGGAGGATGCGGCTGTGGGTTCGTTCGTAGTTGGTGTTAGCTAGACAGAATAGTATTGAGGAGGTTAGACCATGTGAGATTATTAGGATTATTGCTCCTGAGAATGCTCATTGGGTTTGGATTATTGTTGCGGCTACAACTAGGCCCATGTGACTGACAGATGAGTATGCAATTAATGATTTAAGGTCTATTTGGCGTAGGCAGATGGCACTGGTCATTAGGGCCCCTCATAGAGCTAAGGTGATGAAGGGGTAATGGAGGTTGTTTGTTGCTGGATTTACTAGTAGGGTGATTCGTATAATGCCGTATCCTCCTAGTTTTAGGAGTAGGGCGGCTAGTAGCATGGAGCCAGCAATGGGGGCTTCTACGTGGGCTTTGGGTAGCCATAGGTGTAGGCCGTACAGAGGGGCTTTAACTATGAAGGCTGTTAGTAGGGCTAGGCTTGATATTAGGCCTGTTCAGGAGGTTGTGATTGAAGGGTGGGAGAGTTTGAGTATTGGGAAGTAAAGGGTGCCGATTTGGTTGTGAAGGTGAAGGATGGCGATGAGTAGGGGGAGTGAGCTGGCCAGTGTGTAGAATAGGAGGTAGATGCCGGCGCTTAGTCGTTCTGGTTGATTGCCCCATCGTGTAATGAGGATTAGGGTTGGGATTAGGGTAGCTTCGAATGCGATGTAGAATAGCATCAGTTCTGAGGCTGAGAAGGCTAGTAGGATAGATGGTTGGGCTAGGATTAGGGTAATGGCGAAGATTCGTTTGCGGATGGTTGGTTCTTGCTCTAGGTGGTTTTGGCTTGCTATGATTATGAGGGGAAGTAGTCAGCATGATAGGACTAGTAGGGGGGAGGAAATTTGGTCGGTGGAGGTTCAGAGAGTTAGGGTTTTGTTGGGGTAGTATGTTGGGACTAGTCATTGGAGGCTGATGGTGGCGATTAGTAGGCCATGGGCTGTGAGGTTGGTTCATAGATGTTTACATGGAGAGAGGAGGGCTAGGGGGAGAAGTATGATGGTTGGGGTGAGGATTTTTAGCATCGTAGGAGGTTGAAGTTGTGTAGGTGGTCGGAGCCGTGGGTTCGGGTGGAGGCTACTAGTAGTGCTAGGCCTACTCCTGCCTCGCAAGCAGAGAATGTCAGTATGAGGATGGGGAGGATGGTAGAGGAGGCTGCTTGTATTTGGATCGGCCATATGGTTAGGGCGACGTATATGGATAGTATCATGCTTTCTAAGCATAGTAGGGCGGAGATTAGGTGGGTTCGATGGAAGGCTAGGCCTAGGCTGCTTAGGGTGAATGCTGCGTAGAAGCTTAGATGTAGGTGGGTCATGAAGAAAGTTATAGGGTGGGTACTATAATTTGTTGAGTCGAAATCAACTGTCTTGGTTAGACTAACTTTCTGTTACTCTGCTCATTCTAGTCCTCCTTGGGCTCATTCGTATACAAGACCGAGAGTGAGGAGGAGGATTAGGGTGGAGGCTCAGATTAGTGTGGTTGTGGGGGATTGGAGTTGTGTTGCTCAGGGTAGGGGGAGTAGGAGGGCAATTTCTAGGTCGAATAGTAGGAATAGGATTGCTACTAGGAAGAATCGGATTGAGAAGGGGAGTCGGGCAGATCCTAGTGGGTCGAATCCGCATTCATATGGGGATAATTTTTCTGAGTCGGGGGTTATTTGGGCAAGTCAGAAGTTTAAGGTGGTTAGGGCGATGCTTAGGGTTAGAGAGAGGATGAGTATGAATATGATTATGTTCATTGCTCTTCTCTGGGTTTAAACCAGATTTAAAGGATTGGAAGTCGATTGTAATGAATATACTAGAAGAGCAAGATCCTCATCAGTAGATTGAAATGTAGAGGAAAAGTCAGACGACGTCTACGAAGTGTCAGTATCATGCTGCAGCTTCAAAGCCGAAGTGGTGGTTTGATGTGAAGTGGTATTTGATTAGGCGGAAGAGGCATACTAGGAGGAAGGTGGATCCGATGATTACGTGCAGGCCGTGGAATCCTGTAGCGACGAAGAAGGTTGAGCCGTAGACACCGTCTGCGATGGAGAATGGGGCTTCGTAGTATTCTATGGCTTGGAGGCCGGTGAAGTAGAAGCCTAGGAGTACTGTTAGGGTGAGGGCTTGGATTGCCTGTTTTCGGTTTGCTTCTGTGATGCTATGGTGGGCTCATGTGACTGTTACCCCTGAAGCCAGTAGAATGGCAGTGTTTAGGAGGGGGACGTCTATTGGATCTAGGGGTTTAATCCCGACGGGGGGTCATTGACCTCCTAGTTCTGGGGTAGGGGCTAGGCTTGAGTGGAAGAATGCTCAGAAGAAGCCTAGGAAGAAGAAGGCCTCTGATGTGATGAATAGGACTATGCCGTATCGTAGGCCTTTTTGGACGGTGGGGGTGTGGTGGCCTTGGAAGGTGCTTTCGCGTACGATGTCTCGTCATCATTGGAATATGACTAGGATGGTTGAGGTAAGGCCGATGATTAGGAGTTGAGGGGAATTGTAGTGGAATCATATGGTTAGGCCTGAGGTGGTGAGGAGGGCGGCGGCTGCTCCAAGGATGGGTCATGGGCTGGGGTCTACTATGTGGTAAGAGTGTGCTTGGTGTGCCATTGGTGTTAGATGTTTTCTTGTAGGTAGAGGCTTAGTAGTAGGACGAAAACGTAGGCTTGGATTATGGCTACTGCCACTTCTAGGATGGTTAGTAGTAGGAGGACTAGCAGGGTTAGTAGGGACACAGCTGGTATTGTTGAAGCTAAGGCTACTGTGGCGGTGGAGATGAGTTGGATGAGGAGGTGGCCTGCTGTGAGGTTGGCGGTTAGGCGGACGCCTAGGGCCAGTGGGCGGATGAGGAGGCTTGTTGTTTCGATTAGAATTAGGGCCGGGATTAGGGGTGTGGGAGTGCCTTCTGGTAGGAGGTGGCCTAGGGAGGCGGAGGGTTGGTTTCGTAAACCTGTTAGGAGTGTAGCAAGTCATAGGGGGAAGGCTAGGGCTAGGTTTATGGATAATTGGGTGGTTGGTGTAAATGTATAGGGTAGTAGTCCTAGGAGGTTGATTAGTAGTAGGAAGATTATGAGGGATGTTAGGATTAGGGCTCATTTGTGGCCTTTTTTGTGGAGCGGTATTATTAATTGTTTTGTGATTAGGTTGATGGATCATAGTTGTAAGGTTGAAAGTCGGTTAGTGATTCATCGATTACCGGGGGATGGAAGTAGGAGGGCTGGGAATAGTATTGAGATGAGGATTAGGGGAATTCCTAGTAGGGAGGGGCTTGAGAATTGGTCGAAGAAGCTTAGGTTCATGGTCAGGTTCAGGGGGTGGTTTTGGGGGTTGTGAGGGGTTTGTTGGATGGGGGATTTGTAGTGATGAATGTTAGTAGTTTGGGTTGGATGATTAGAGAGAAAGTTAGTCATGAAGTAATCATGATAAAAAATCAGGGGTTTGGATTTAGTTGAGGCATACCATTAAGGAGGGGTTATCCCTCTTTCTCTAGCTTAAAAGGCTAGCGCTGTTTCATAGCTTCTTAACGATTAAGAGGATAGTAGGGAGGATCAGTTCTCAAAGTTGGCTAGAGGGGTGGATTCTACTACGATTGGCATGAAGCTGTGGTTGGCTCCGCAGATTTCAGAGCATTGTCCGTAGTATACTCCGGGGCGGGAGGCGAGGAAGGAGGTTTGATTGAGTCGCCCTGGGATTGCATCGGTTTTTACGCCAAGGCTTGGAACGGCCCATGAGTGAAGTACGTCGTCCGCGGTAACAATGACTCGTACTTTGGATTCTGTGGGTACAATGACTCGATGGTCGACTTCTAGTAGGCGGAAGTGACCGAGTGGGAGGTCGGATGTGGGGATTATGTATGAGTCGAATGTGAGATCTTTGAAGTCGGTGTATTCGTATGATCAGTATCATTGGTGACCGATGGCTTTTAGGGTAAGGTCTGGCTCGTTTACCTCGTCTATTATGTAGAGAATTCGTAAGGAGGGGAGAGCGAGTATAACTAGGACTATAGCTGGTAGGATTGTCCATACGAGTTCAATTTCTTGGGCGTCTACGGTGCTGGATGAGAGTTTTTCTGTGAGTATCAGGGTTAGTAAGTACAGGACTAGGCTGCAGATGGCCAGGGCGACCATTAGAGCGTGGTCGTGGAATTGTACTAGTTCTTCTATGATGGGAGATGATGCGTCTTGGAAACCGAATTGTGAGTGGTTGGCCATTTTGAAGTGGGGCGTATAGGGGTCTCACCTATGATTTAGCCTTGACAAGGCTATGTAATTGTTTTACTAACGCCTCTATGAGAAAGAAGCATAAGTGGTTTATATGCGGTTGGCTTGAAACCAACATATGGGGGTTCGACTCCTTCCTTTCTTGGACTTGAACGAAGGCTGGCTCCTCGAAGGTGTGGAATGGGGGTGGGCAGCCATGGATTCATTCAATGTTGGTGCTTGTTAGTTCTGGTTGAAGTGCTTTACGTTTTGATGCGAAGGCTTCTCAGATAATGAACACTAGTATGATTACGGCTGTTAGGGAGATTAGTGAGCCAATAGAGGAAATGGTGTTTCATAATGTGTAAGCGTCTGGGTAGTCTGAGTATCGTCGTGGCATGCCGGCTAGGCCTAGGAAGTGTTGGGGGAAGAAGGTTAGGTTTACTCCTACAAATATAACACCAAATTGGGTTTTGGCTCATGTAGAGTGGAGGGTGTAGCCGGTGAATAGGGGGAATCAGTGAGTGAATCCTGCTAGGATTGCAAATACTGCGCCTATTGATAGTACATAGTGGAAGTGGGCTACTACGTAGTAAGTGTCGTGTAGGGCGATGTCTAGTGAGGAGTTTGCCAGGACGATTCCTGTTAGGCCTCCGATGGTGAATAGGAAGATGAATCCTAGAGCTCATAGTATAGGGGGATCTCATTTGATTGTGCCTCCGTGTAATGTGGCTAGTCAGCTGAATACTTTAATTCCTGTTGGGATGGCAATGATTATGGTGGCGGATGTGAAGTATGCTCGGGTGTCTACGTCTATTCCTACGGTGAATATGTGGTGGGCTCAGACGATGAATCCTAGGAAGCCAATGGATAGTATGGCTCATACTATTCCTATGTAGCCGAATGGTTCTTTTTTTCCTGCGTAGTAGGCTACGACGTGGGAGATGATTCCGAATCCTGGGAGGATTAGGATGTATACTTCTGGGTGTCCGAAGAATCAGAAGAGGTGTTGGTAAAGTACTGGGTCTCCGCCTCCTGCGGGGTCGAAGAAGGTAGTGTTTAGGTTACGGTCGGTGAGTAGCATGGTGATGCCAGCGGCGAGGACGGGAAGAGACAGGAGGAGTAAGACTGCGGTGATTAGGACGGATCACACGAATAGGGGGGTTTGGTATTGTGAAAGGGCGGGGGGTTTTATGTTAATTGCTGTTGTGATGAAGTTGATGGCGCCTAGGATTGAGGAAATACCTGCCAGGTGTAGGGAGAAGATGGCTAGGTCTACTGAAGCTCCAGCGTGGGCTAGGTTGCCGGCGAGGGGCGGATACACGGTTCAGCCGGTTCCTACACCTGCTTCGACAGTGGATGAGGCTAGGAGGAGTAGGAAGGAGGGGGGAAGTAGTCAGAAGCTTATGTTGTTTATTCGGGGAAATGCTATGTCTGGGGCTCCGATTATCAGGGGGACTAGTCAGTTTCCAAAGCCGCCGATCATAATTGGTATAACTATGAAGAAGATTATTACGAAAGCATGGGCTGTAACAACTACGTTGTAAACTTGGTCGTCTCCTAGTAGGGCGCCTGGTTGGCCCAGTTCTGCTCGGATAAGGAGGCTTAGGGCGGTACCCACTATTCCGGCTCATGCACCGAAGATTAGGTAAAGGGTACCGATGTCTTTGTGGTTGGTTGAGAATAATCATCGGTTAATGAATGTCACAGGTAAGATGGCTGAGTGTATAAGCGTTAGGCTGTAGTCCTTTTTACAGAGGTTTAATTCCTCTTCTTATCGGCTCTGTGGTGAAATTCATGGTGAGTTGCAAGCTCATTGATGTGCGTTAGCTGCGCGCCAGAGTCTTAGGCAGAGGCCTGTTGGTTTGGGCATATAGCTGTTAACTATAGTGTTATGGGATCGAAGCCCATCTGTCTAGTGGTAAGGTTCTAGCTTAATTAAAGTATCTGGGTTGCATTCAGAAGATGCAGGGTAGTGTCCTGCGAATCTTAGCAGAAACTAAGAGGGTTTAACTCTTGTTTAAGGCTTTGAAGGCCTTCGGTTTAGGTGATCCTAAGTTTCTTAGACAATGGCGAGGATTATAGGGGAGATGGGTAGGAGGGTGATGGATATGGTGGCTAGGATGGCAACTAGAATGCTGGTTGGTTTGTTAATGTGCCACTGTTTTATATGATTTGTCGTGTGTGGGGGGAGTGTGATTGTTGCACAGTATGCGAGACGTAGGTAAAAGAATAGGCTTAGTAGGGAGAGGAGGGCGATGATTGTTGCTGCTGGGGCTATTTCCTGTTTGGTTAGTTCTTCGATAATTAATCATTTGGGTAGGAATCCCGTTAGAGGGGGGAGTCCTGCAAGGGACAGGAGTGTTAGTATTAGGGTTGCGCTTAGCGCTGGGGTTTTTGTTCAGGTAGTTATTAGTGTGGAGAGTTTTAGGGTGTTGATTGAGTTTAGGGTTAAGAATACGGTTGCGGTTATTAGGGCGTAGAGGTAGAAGTTTAGCAGGGCTAGTTTGGGGCTATAGATAATGATGATAGCTATTCAGCCTAAGTGGGAGATGGATGAGAAGGCTAGGATTTTTCGGGTTTGTGTTTGGTTTAGTCCTATTCATCCTCCTAGTGCTGCGGAAAGGATGGCTATAGTGGTTAGGAGAGTTGGGTTTAGTGATTGAGAGGTTATGTAGAGTAGGGTGATTGGGGGGAATTTCATGGCCGTGGAGAGGAGAAGGCCGGTGATTAGGGAAGTGCCTTGGAGTACTTCAGGGAATCAGAAGTGGAAGGGGACTAGTCCTAATTTCATTGCGATGGCTGCGGTTAGGATTAGACATGATGTTGGACAAGTTAGCTGTGCAATGTCTCATTGTCCGGTTTGTCATGCATTGGTTATGCTGGAAAATAGGATTAAGGTGGAGGCAGCTGCTTGGACTAGGAAGTATTTGGTTGCGGCTTCGATGGCCCGTGGGTGGTGGGACTTTGAGATTAACGGGAGGATGGCTAGAGTGTTGATCTCAAGTCCGGTTCAAGCTATGATTCAGTGGTTGCTTGAGATTGTAATGGTGGTTCCTAGGAGTAGGCTGGAGGTAAAGATTAGTTTTGCCTGGGGGTTCATTAGCAGGGGAAGGGGTTAAACCATCATTTTCGGGGTATGGGCCCGATAGCTTATTTAGCTGACCCTACTAGAAAATAATATAAGGGAAGTATGGAGGATTTTGATTTCTCTAGTGTAGGTTCAATTCCTACTTTTCTAATTTTTAGGAAATGAGAGGGTTGGTATACCTCTGTGTTCACTTTATCATAGTGACCCTTAGTTCTCAGGCACATTTCCGTGGGAAAATCTTAGGTATGGGGGTAGGCCTGCATAGCAGATTGGCATGCTGGTGTGCCATAGGCATAGGGCGAGTGTAAGTGGGAGGAAGTTTTTTCATAGTAAGTGCATTAGTTGGTCGTATCGGAATCGTGGGTAGGAGGCACGAACTCATAGGAAACCCGCTGATAATAGCAGGACTTTTGTGGCTAGGATTACGGGGTATAGCTCTTGGGGTGGGTTGAAAGCGCTTGGGTTGAAGAATAGGATGGCGGTTAGTGTGTTTATAAGCATGATGTTTGCGTATTCGGCCAAGAAAAACAGGGCGAAAGGCCCTGCTGCGTATTCTACGTTAAACCCTGAAACCAGTTCGGATTCACCCTCTGTTAGGTCGAATGGGGCTCGGTTGGTTTCAGCGAGCGTGGAGACGTATCATATTATGGCTAATGGTCAGCAGGAAAAGATCAGATATAGGGGTTCTTGGGTGACTGCGAGGGTGCTGAGGGTGTAGTTGCCGCTGAGTAGGATTACTGATAGAAGGATAATGGCTAGGGTTACTTCGTAGGAGATGGTTTGGGCTACTGCTCGTAGTGCCCCGATTAGGGCGTATTTTGAGTTGGAGGCTCATCCTGACCAGAGGATGGAGTATACTGCTAGGCTTGACATGGCTAGGAGGAATAGTAAGCCTAGGTTTAGGTCTGCGAGTGAAAATGGCAGGGGGAGGGGGGTTCAGATGGAAATTGCGAGGAGAAGTGCTAGTATGGGGGTTGCAATAAATAGGATGGGGGAGGATGTTGAGGGACGGATGGGCTCTTTGATGAACAATTTTACTCCGTCTGCTAAGGGTTGAAGAAGTCCGTATGGTCCAACGATATTTGGGCCTTTTCGGCCTTGCATGTAGCTTAAGATTTTACGTTCGACTAATGTAAGGAAAGCTACTGCGATTAGGATGGGGAGGGCATAGGAGAGGGCTATGATGAGGTTGATAAGGATGGGATGGTTGGTCATGGGTAAGCTAGGGAGAGGATTTGAACCTCTGAGTTAAAGGACTTAAGCCTTTTGCATTTGCCGAGCTCTGCCACGCTAGCTGGGGCCCTTTTCTAGGGTGTGGTGGGATGTGATAGCCTTTTGCGGTTAAGTTGGTTTCATCGCTTAAGGCGAAGGCTTGCTAGTGGTATTGGCCTCACTTTTCCTATCCTTTCGTACTGGGAAGAGTTTATCATAGATAGAAACCGACCTGGATTACTCCGGTCTGAACTCAGATCACGTAGGACTGTTAATCGTTGAACAAACGAACCCTTAGTAGCTTCTGCACCACTAGGATGTCCTGATCCAACATCGAGGTCGTAAACCTCCTTGTCGATATGGACTCTTAAAGGAGATTGCGCTGTTATCCCTGGGGTAGCTTGGTCCATTGATCAATTATATTGGGTCTGGTTGCTATTAGCACGTTGAGAGGTTGCTCTTGGTCTAGAGGTGTGGTCTAATTTTTGGAGGATTTGTTTTTCTCCAAGGTCGCCCCAACCGAAAAAATGCAGGCCAGCGGCTTATGTGTGAGTGAGCCCAGTGGGGGGTTATGCTATTTGAGGTGGCTGCTGTTTTTAAAGTTCCACAGGGTCTTCTCGTCTTATGGGTTTATCCCTGCTTTTGCACAGGGAGATCAATTTCACCGATTGCCTGCAAGAGACAGTTAAGACCTCGTTTAGCCATTCATACTAGTCTCGATTTATGGGACAATTGATTGCGCTACCTTTGCACGGTTAGGATACCGCGGCCGTTAAACGTTGAGTCACCGGGCAGGCATCACCTTCAATACTTGCTTTGGTTTGCTGAAGGCTATGTTTTTGGTAAACAGTCGGGCCTTTGGTTTGCCTAGTTCCTTTTGCAGGTTTTAATCTTTCTTAGTGGACGCTCCTCTGTCGGGTTAACAATGTGGTTAATACTCTGCTTGTTGGATTGGTCGTATATTGGGGTTTTGTTAATAATGTGTGGATGTAAGCTTGCGTCGTAGAGGGAGGACCCAGGTTACTCATTCTAGCATTAATTCTCCTATCTGGTTATAGGTTAGCCTGTTAGTGGGGAGGGATTCATAAGGTTTAGATATTTTTAGGTACTGAGCTTTAACGCACTCTCTGTTGATGGCTGCTTGAAGGCCCACAATAGGTTTTGTGTAAGGTTATTTATCCGCTCGTGGAGATTGTATTCTTTTTTAAAGGAGCTGTACCCCCTTTAAATAGCCCTTAATTCGGTTCATTAGGGTTTATGGTTTCCTTGGGGAAGAATTAAGAGTGAACTTAGATTCGTTTCACAGGCAACCAGCTATCACCCAGCTCGGTTGGCTTTTCACCTCTACCCACAAGTCATCCCACTCTTTTGCAACAGAGACGGGTTCGCTCAATAATAGCTGCTCATGGGTAGCTCGCTTGGGTTTCGGGAAGGCAAACTTAAATTCATTTTGCTTGGTTTTTCTTGCTAGACCATGATGCAAAAGGTACAAGGGTTGATCTTTGCTGTTTATAGCTTGGCTTGTTCATTGTTATTTCATCTTTCCCTTACGGTACGTGGTCTCTATCGCTCCAATGGTGTCTTTTCTATCGCCTATACTGGGACTGGCAAATGCTTTGGTTAGGTTTAGGGAGTAGCTTTGTTATTCCAGGTCAATGTATGTTGGGCTAGAGTTTGGCATCAAGACGATCTGGTTCAAGCAGATATCTTTCAGGTGTAAGCTGAATGCTTTTGTTAAAGCTACGTCTTGGTAGTCTAAGTGCACCTTCCGGTACACTTACCTTGTTACGACTTACCTCATCTTTAGCTGGATGGCTTATTAGTTATAGGGTGTGTTGGTCGCTTGTGAGGAGGGTGACGGGCGGTATGTACGTGCCCCAGAGCCGGCTTAAAGAGGGCTCGATTGTCCCACTTTACTGCTAAATCCGCCTTCCAGGGACAGTTTCAAATCCCTTTGCCGTATGTTCTAATTTAGAAAATGTAGCCCATTGCTTCCATTCCATAGGCTATACCTTGACCTGTCTTACTAGCGTGATGGGGCTATTGCGCTCACTGTTGGGCTGTCAGGGAAGGTGAGCTGGCGACGGCGGTATATAGGCTGTTTTGGCAAGAAATGGTCAGGTAGTATCGTGGATCATCGATTACAGAACAGGCTCCTCTAGGTGGGTTTGGGGCACCGCCAAGTCCTTAGAGTTTTAAGCGTTTGTGCTCGTAGTTCTCGGGCGGATGTTCAGGTAAGGTGGAACATCAAGATTTAGGGCCAGGCATAGTGGGGTATCTAATCCCAGTTTGGGCCCTGGCTTTCGTGGAGTTCAATTAATCGTTGTTCTAAGATCTTCTTTGAGGACGGAGGCCTTATGAGCATCTTGGGCTTATGACAGCTCAGTTGCTTTTTAGTCTTAGCTACTTGGATAACATGTGACCACTCTTTACGCCGTTATAAAGTTGATTTGGGTCTCCTGTATGACCGCGGTGGCTGGCACAGGATTTACCGACCCTGAGGTTTGCTATGGCTAAGTCAAGTTTACACTCATTGCTTAATGTTAACTACTGCTGAGGACCCGTGGGGGTGTGGCAATTGCTAGGCGTCTTGGGCTACGGATGTGGTGAGCCTGATGCCCGCTCCTATCTACTTGGGGTTTAAGGTGTCCAGGGCATCTACACTGGGGCGCGGATACTTGCATGTATAAACCTAGCAACAACCAACAGTAAGGTTAGGACTAAGTCTTTTGTCCTTGGGTGTGTGTGGCAGCCGTCTTGGCATCTTCAGTGCCATGCTTTGTGTAAGCTACAGGGAC